CAAATGGCTAAAATATCTTCTGCTTTATATGATTATCAAGCAAATAAAAGGTTATTCTATGTCTCGATCCTTACATCTCCTACTACTGGTGGGGTGACAGCTAGTTTTGGTATGTTGGGGGATATCATTATTGCCGAACCCAATGCTTACATTGCATTTGCGGGTAAAAGAGTAATTGAGCAAACATTGAATAAGATAGTACCTGAAGGTTCACAAGCGGCTGAATATTTATTCCATAAGGGCTTATTTGATTCAATCGTACCGCGTAATCCTTTAAAGGGCGTTCTTAGTGAGTTATTTCAGCTCCATGCTTTCTTTCCTTTGACTCAAAATTAAATCAAGTAGAGCTTTCAATTTTGAAATTGTTTTTTATTATATTTTTATTCTATATATAATATCATTAATTAGAATTCCAAATTTCTAATTAATTGAATTTATTATTAAATTGAATTAATTAATTATTTATTAGATCTTTTATTGAATATATTTCATTAGAATAATTAATATTTCTACTTAATTATTGTACTCATACTCACTTAGATATACTTAGCATAATTCCATATATAATTCGGTATAAGTCTATATGAATTCTAGTGATTCTAAAATATCTTTCTAACAATATAACAATAACAGGTAAAAATATTATAATAACACAATAAAAAAAAATAACTAAAAAAATAACAGGTACAAATATTAAATCGAGGTACCCATTCTATGACAACTCTCAGCAACTTACCCTCTATTTTTGTGCCTTTAGTGGGCCTAGTATTTCCGGCAATTGCAATGGCTTCTTTATTTCTTCATGTTCAAAAAAACAAGATTTTTTAGATACGGGCAGTAGGGACAAATCTCATCTTTTTTTTTTAGATCTAGAAGCAATTCGATGAATTACTCCTAAAGGTTTACATCAGAATAGCGCTAGTTGATGAGAGTTACTTCGGAAACAAGGAAAAGTAAAGTCAAATTCATTTGGTTGGGTTATTTTCCCAATTCCAATAAAATACAACTGGATCTAATATGGGTTGGCGATCAGAACGTATATGGATAGAACTTTTAACGGGGTCTCGAAAAACAAGTAATTTCTGCTGGGCCTTTATCCTTTTTTTAGGTTCATTAGGGTTCTTATTGGTTGGAACTTCGAGTTATCTTGGTAGGAATTTGCTATCTTTATTTCCGTCTCAGCAAATTCTTTTTTTTCCACAAGGGATCGTGATGTCTTTCTATGGAATCGCCGGTCTCTTTATTAGCTCCTATTTGTGGTGTACAATTTCGTGGAATGTAGGTAGTGGTTATGATCGATTCGATAGAAAAGAGGGAATAGTGTGTATTTTTCGTTGGGGATTTCCTGGAAAAAATCGTCGTATCTTTCTCCGATTCCTTATGAAAGACATTCAGTCCATCAGACTAGAAGTTAAAGAGGGTATTTATACTCGTCGTGTCCTTTATATGGAAATCCGAGGACAGGGGGTCATTCCCTTAACTCGTCCTGACGAGAATTTGACTCCACGAGAAATTGAACAAAAAGCGGCGGAATTGGCCTATTTCTTGCGTGTACCAATTGACGTATTTTGAAAATCAAAAATTAACTGACTTAAAAAAAACCGAATAAATTATTGAATTTTTTTGTGAAATATTGGATATTTTGTATTTTGATAGAAAGGGCGTTCTTTCGTTTCTAAATCCGACTAATATTCATTACTTGAAGTGCTCTTTCATGTATTCATCGAAAAGGGCAATTGCTTCGAATTTTAGCAACTGGTATCTTTGGAAACAATATTTTTTTTCTTCATTCGAATTGGAAGTAGACTCTTTATCTTTTTTATTCTATTTGTGTATTCTTTCTAAATTCAAGAACTAACTCCCGAATTGCAAATAAAAAAAAAACGTGAGAATAGATTTATAGGCTCTATGACTTGTAATAGAACTTATGCTTGATCAAAATATTCTTATCATATAGAGTTGACGAATGAGGTGAAGCTGAGTTCATTAAAGACGAAAAATGGCAAAAAAGAAAGCATTCATTCCCCTTCTATATCTTACATCTATAGTCTTTTTGCCCTGGTGGATCTCTTTCTCATTTAAGAAGAATATGGAATCTTGGGTTACTAATTGGTCGAATACTAGGCAATCCGAAATTTTCTTGAATGATATTCAAGAAAAGAGTATTCTAAAAAAATTCATAGAATTAGAGGAACTATTACTCTTGGATGAAATGATAAAGGAATACCCGGAAACACGTCTACAAAACCTTCGTATCGGAATCTACAAAGAAACGATCCAATTGATCAAGACGCACAACGAAGATCGTATCCATACGATTTTGCACTTCTCGACAAATATAATCTGTTTCGTTATTTTAAGTGGTTTTTCTATTCTAGGTAATCAAGAACTTATTATTCTGAACTCTTGGGTTCAAGAATTCCTATATAACTTAAGTGACACAATAAAAGCTTTTTCTATTCTTTTATTAACTGATTTATGTATAGGATTCCATTCGACT